TTTAGTTCAAAATGATCAATATGTAGAATCTGAACAAGTGATTGCTGAGATTCGTGCCGGAACGTCTACTTTTCATTTTAAAGAGAGGGTTCGAAAACATATTTATTCTGAATCAGAGGGAGAAATGCACTGGAGTACCGATGTCTACCATGCACCTGAATATACATATAGTAATGTTCATCTATTACCAAAAACAAGTCATTTATGGATATTAGCCGGGGGTCCGTGCAGATCTAGTATAGTGTCTTTTTCGCTCCACAAGGATCAAGATCAAATGAATGCTCATTCTTTTTCTGTCGACGAAAGATATATCTCTGACCGATTAATCACTAATGATCGAGTAAGACATAAATTGTTGGATCCTTCTGGTAAAAAAGATAGGGAAATTCTTGACTATTCAAGACTTGATCGAATCATATCCAATGGGTATTGGAATTTCATATATCCTTTGATTCTCCAAGAGAATTCTGATTTCTTGTCGAAAAGGCGAAGAAATAGATTTCTCATCCCATTACAATATGATCAAGAACGAGAGAAAGAACTAATACCCTCTTTTGGTATTTCGATTGAAATACCCATAAATGGTATTTTACGTAGAAATAGTATTCTTGCTTATTTTGATGATCCACGATACAGCAGAAAGAGTTCGGGAATTACTAAATATGGGATCGTAGAGGTGGATTCAATCGTAAAAAAAGAAGATTTGATTGAGTATCGAGGAGCAAAAGAATTTAGTCCGAAATACCAAATGAAAGTGGATCGGTTTTTTTTTATTCCCGAAGAGGTGCATATCTTACCCGGATCTTCGTCCATAATGGTCCGGAACAATAGTATTATTGGAGTAGATACACAACTCGCTTTAAATACAAATACAAGAAGCCGAGTAGGTGGATTAGTCCGAGTGGAGAGAAAAAAAAAAAGTATTGAACTGAAAATATTTTCTGGAGATATTTATTTTCCCGGGGAGACAGATAAGATATCCAAACACAGCGGCATTTTGATACCACCGGGAACAGAAAAAAAAAATTCTAAGGAATCAAAAAAAAAATTGAAAAATTGGATCTATGTCCAACGGATCACACCCACCCCCCAAAAATATTTTGTTTTGGTTCGACCCGTAGTCACATATGAAATAGCTGATGGGATAAATTTAGCAAAACTTTTCCCTCAAGATCTCTTGCAGGAAAAAGATAATGTCGAACTTAAAGTTGTCAATTATATCCTTTATGGAAATGGAAAGTCAATTCGCGGAATTTATCACACAAGTATTCAATTAGTTCGGACTTGTTTAGTATTGAATTGGGACCAAGAAAAAAAAGGTTCTATAGAAGAGGTTCGTGCTTCCTTTGTTGAGGTAAGGGCAAATGATCTGATTCGCGATTTCATAAGAATTGAGTTAGTCAAGTCTACTATTTCATATGCCGGAAAAAGGTATGATACGGCGGGTTCAGGATTGATTCCCGATAATGGATTAGATCGCACCAATATCAATCCTTTTTATTCCAAAGCGAAGATTCCATTAGTTACCCAGCATCAAGGAACTATTGGTACGTTGTTGAATCGAAATAAGGAAGGCCAATCTTTGATAATTTTGTCATCATTCAATTGTTCTCGAGTTGGTCCATGTCCATTCAACAGTTCAAAATATAACAATGTGGCAAAAGAATCGAATCCCATAACTCCAATTAGGGATTTGTTGGGTCCCTTAGGTACTATTGTACCTAAAATAGTGAACTTTTATTCATCTTACCATTTAATAACTCATAATCAGATCTTGTTAAACAAATATTGGATACTTGATAATTTTAAACAGACTTTCCAAGTACTTGAAGTACTTAAATACTGTTTAATAGATGAAAATAGGGAGATTTATAATCCCGGCCCGCGCAATAACATCATTTTGAATCCATTCCATTTGAATTGGTGCTTTCTACATCACAATTATTGTGAAGAGACATCCACAATAATTAGCATTGGACAATTTATTTGTGAAAATATATGTCTAGTTAAATATGGACCACACATAAAAAAATCTGGTCAAATTTTAATTGTTCACGTTGACTCCTTAGTTATAAGATCAGCTAAGCCCTATTTGGCTACTCCAGGAGCGACTGTTCACGGACATTATGGAGAACCCCTTTCTGAAGGAGATACATTAGTTACATTTATATATGAAAAATCCCGATCTGGTGACATAACGCAAGGCCTTCCAAAAGTGGAACAAATCTTAGAAGTGCGTTCGATTGGTTCAATATCGATGAACCTTGAAAGGAGAGTTGAAGGTTGGAACGAGCGTATACCAAGAATTCTCGGAATTCCTTGGGGATTTTTAATTGGAGCTGAGCTAACCATAGCTCAAAGTCGTATCTCTTTGGTTAATAAGATCCAAAAGGTTTATCGATCCCAGGGGGTACAGATCCATAATAGACATATAGAGATTATTGTACGGCAAGTAACATCAAAAGTGTTGGTTTCAGAAGATGGAATGTCTAATGTTTTTTTGCCTGGAGAATTAATCGGATTGTTGCGGGCGGAACGAGCAGGGCGTGCTTTAGACGAAGCGATCTCTTATTGGGCAATTTTATTGGGAATAACGAGGGCATCTCTGAATACTCAAAGTTTCATATCCGAAGCAAGTTTTCAAGAAACTGCTAGAGTTTTAGCAAAAGCTGCTCTACGGGGTCGTATTGATTGGTTGAAGGGTCTGAAAGAAAATGTTGTTCTGGGAGGGATTATCCCTGTCGGTACCGGATTCAAAAAATTAGTGCACTGTTCAAGGCAAGACAAAAACATTCATTTGGAAATCAAAAAGAAAAATCTATTCGAGTTGGAAATGAGAGATATTTTGTTACACCATAGAGAATTTTTTTGTTCTTGCGCCCCAAACAATTTCCATGACACACCAGAAAAATCATTTACGCGATTTCATAATTCCTAAGGTGAGATTTCTTCTTTTTACTTTTTTTGATTTGGTAATAAAAAAAATGAAGTAAAAAAAAAAAAGAAATGAACAGTTTGGGCTGTGTATCAACGGTCAATCCCGGTAGAAGGTTCCGTAGGAACAATTATTTATTTGTTAAAAAAAAGCGTGGGAAAAATGACAAGAAGATATTGGAACATCCATTTGGAAGAGATGATGGAGGCTGGAGTTCATTTTGGTCATGGTACTAAGAAATGGAATCCTAGAATGGCCCCTTACATTTCTGCAAAGCGTAAAGGTATTCATATTACAAATCTTACTAGAACTGCTCGTTTTTTATCAGAAGCTTGTGATTTAGTTTTTGATGCAGCAAGCCGAGGAAAAAACTTTTTAATCGTTGGTACCAAAAATAAAGCAGCGGATTTAGTAGCATCAGCTGCAATAAGGGCTCGATGTCATTATGTTAATAAAAAATGGCTCGGTGGTATGTCAACGAATTGGTCCACTACGGAAACGAGACTTCATAAGTTCAGAGACTTAAGAACAGAACAAAAGATGGGGAAACTCAACCGTCTCCCTAAAAGAGATGCAGCAATGTTGAAGAGAAAATTATCTACTTTGCAAACATATCTGGGTGGGATCAAATATATGACTGGGTTGCCCGATATTGTAATCATCGTTGATCAGCAAGAAGAATATACGGCTCTTCGAGAATGTGTCATTTTGGGAATTCCAACAATTTGTTTAATCGATACAAATTGTGACCCAGATCTCGCAGATATTTCGATTCCAGCCAACGATGACGCTATAGCTTCAATCCGATTGATTCTTAACAAATTAGTATCCGCAATTTGTGAGGGTCGTTCTAGCTATATAAGAAGTCGTTGATTATGATTATGTTATGATTAAGAATAATAAGATTAGTTAATTATTTTGATTTCTTGGATCGGTTACTATGTCTTGTCTTGAATTTTTTAAAAGAGATAAAATGGGATATTGATATTATCTTATGTGATTTCTTGGTATTCTAAATATATGATTAATGATGAAAGTAGATCAGTTGAGAAAGAGATGCTTGAATCAAAATAATTCTTTTTTTGAAGTTCGATTTCTGTCAGAGGACAATATGAATGTTATACCATGTTCCATTAAAACACTCAAAGGGTTATACGATATATCAGGTGTAGAAGTAGGCCAACATTTATATTGGCAAATAGGGGGTTTACAAATTCATGCCCAAGTACTTATCACTTCTTGGGTCGTAATTGCTATCTTATTAGGTTCAGTCATCATAGCTGTTCGGAATCCACAAACCATTCCGACCGACGGTCAGAATTTCTTCGAATATGTCCTTGAATTTATTCGAGACTTGAGCAAAACTCAGATTGGAGAAGAATATGGTCCTTGGGTTCCCTTTATTGGAACCATGTTCCTATTTATTTTTGTTTCTAATTGGTCGGGGGCCCTTTTACCTTGGAAAATCATACAGTTACCTCATGGGGAGTTGGCCGCCCCCACGAATGATATAAATACTACTGTTGCTTTAGCTTTACCCACGTCAGTGGCATATTTTTATGCGGGTCTTACCAAAAAGGGATTGGGTTATTTCGGAAAATACATTCAACCAACTCCAATACTTTTACCAATTAACATCCTAGAAGATTTCACAAAACCTTTATCTCTTAGTTTTCGACTTTTCGGGAATATATTGGCTGATGAATTAGTAGTTGTTGTTCTTGTTTCTTTAGTACCTTCAGTAGTTCCTATACCTGTCATGTTTCTTGGATTATTTACAAGCGGTATTCAAGCTCTTATTTTTGCAACTTTAGCCGCGGCTTATATAGGGGAATCCATGGAGGGTCATCATTGATTAGTTTTCGAAATAGTCTTCTTTTTTTTAAGCTTATCCCAATTGAGGCAATGCATGGTTCAGGAAAATCTATTTTGTTCTTGGTTGGGGAACATAATAGATAGAAATACATATGTATATACGACTAGAGTTGTAGGAGGAAAGATAGACGATATTACGAAATGGTGGATGGGTTAGGGGGTCACACTAGATATATGTAATGTCTATAAGTCCAGCCACAGCCCCTGTATGTATATCTTTTGAAGAATTATTCTAGAATCCGATTCAATATAAAATGCGCGCGGTTTACGTTATGTAAGAAACAAATGTATATGTGATATTAGATATATACTAGTTATATAGGGTTACCCCTATCTATATTATTTATTATTTTTATTCGAAGTTTTACTTACTTCGACTCGATATATTTTAGTGATCAAATAAGTAATAATTCATTGGTTGATTGTATCATTAACCATTTTTTTTTGGTGCGAGGAACCTATCATCATGAATCCACTGATTTCTGCCGCTTCCGTTATTGCTGCTGGATTGGCCGTGGGGCTTGCTTCTATTGGACCTGGAGTTGGTCAAGGTACTGCTGCAGGCCAAGCCGTAGAAGGTATTGCGAGACAACCAGAAGCAGAAGGAAAAATACGAGGTACTTTATTGCTTAGTCTAGCTTTTATGGAAGCTTTAACAATTTATGGACTGGTCGTGGCATTAGCGCTTTTATTTGCAAATCCTTTTGTTTAATTTCATCCTAGAATCTAGAATGAAAATGTAAAAAAGTGCGTTACGTACTTTTTTTCTTATTTTATATTAACTCGTTGCCATTTGCTTCTGTGAATTATATCAATACTTTACTCCTACAATTATGTATTTGTTGCGACAATACCCCGGGAAGGACTGATTTGAGGATGAGGAATTAGTGGATTCGCTCGCTTTCTTCCTTCCCGTCCTTCGTTTAGTACGATGGAATTTTGACTTTTCTTTTAGGAAGTGTTTGAACAAAGGAGCTATTTTGCAATTGATACGAGACCTAGGACCTAACTTAATAAGTATCTTATCGGAAACTTCAAAAAAAATTCTTATTTTTTTTTTTGAATTTGAGAATTCAATAAATAGATTTAATCTACTCCCATAAAAAAATGGGAAATTAAGAAAAAGAAATCGATCAAAAAAAGGGCGAGCCAAGTGATACAAAAAGAACTCTGTTCTTTGTTAGTCCTATCTATAAGAGGAGAGCATATGAAAAATTTAACCGATTCTTTCGTTTCCTTAGGCCACTGGCCATCCGCCGGGAGTTTCGGGTTTAATACCGATATTTTAGCAACAAATCCAATAAATCTAAGTGTAGTGCTTGGTGTATTGATTTTTTTTGGAAAGGGAGTGTGTGCGAGTTGTATATTTCAAGAATAGGTTGGATCTAACCAGCTGCACTTTATTTATTATTTATTTATGTTATTTATATTATATATATTTATTATATATATAATTATATAATATATTTTTATATATAATATAATATATTTTTATATAGAATATATTTTAAAGAATATATTTTTATTTTTTTTATATATTTTTTTCTATTTTATATAGTATATATATTTCCAGGATAAATAGGAAAAACAAAGTAGGAAAAAAAAGTGCACAATCTCGACGAATTCCTTCTGAATAAATTCATAAATCATATGTAAGAACCATAGCATTTCGTTATTCATTGGTAAGTAAACTTTGATTCTCTATCAACCAATAATGTGAGACCATTAACATGGTTAAAGCTAAACTGTTTGAAGTCCGGGCACAACATGGTACTCTTTCTACCACTACGTTAGTACCGAAATGGTAAAAAAAAAAAATAGTTGGTAATTTTTCTGATATAGAACACTCATATCGATAAAATGATTTGAACCATTTCCTAGAATAAATAAAGGACACCTTGCCTTTTTTTATCCAATGCCGAATCGACGACCTATGTATAAAAAAGAGGAATTTTTGGATTTGAATAAAAAAGGGAAATAAAATGAAAATGTAAAATATATATTTTATATATAAATAGAAATTTTCAATTAAATAAAGAAACAACTTTGCTGACAATTATAGATTTTTTGTCTGGTCGGAAGAGTTCTCTAAATATTCTGGTCTTGTATCAGTTTTGATATGTTTGAATACAAACAGAAATAGAGAGGATAGGCTCATTACATTAAAAAAAAAGATATGGGAGAGAATGCCCATAAAATAAAAAATTGAGCGTGAGAGCCAAATGAATCGAAAGATTCATGTTTGGTTCGGGAAGAGATCATGGAAGTTGTGAAATTAATGGTTAATGGTAAATCTACTTTCATTAAATGATTTATTAGATAATCGAAAACAGAGGATTTTGAGTACTATTCGAAATTCGGAAGAATTACGTAGAGGAGCCATTGAGCAGCTCGAAAAAGCCCGGGCTCGTTTACGAAAAGTGGAAATGGAAGCAGATGAGTATCGAATGAATGGATACTCTGAAATAGAACGAGAAAAAGTCAATTTGATTAATGCTACTTCTTATAGTTTGGAACAATTAGAAAATTACAAAAATGAAACCCTTCATTTTGAACAACAAAGAGCGATTAATCAGGTCCGACAACAAGTTTTCCAACAAGCCTTACAGGGAGCTCTAGGAACTCTGAATAGTTGTTTGAATAGCGAGTTACATTTCCGTACCATCAGTGCTAATATTGGAATCCTCGGA